CGGGGTCTGGGGAAATAATAGGAAAGGTGATTTCACTATATTTCTGACCTGGAACAGGACCTATCACAAGAATATTTTTTTTTGCGGGGCGATAACTCTGAAAAGAAAGATTGCCCATCTTTTCTTTCATTTCGGGAGAAATACGATCGGGAGGGGCTAATTCAAATCCCTCAGGTAAAATAAGAACAGCCCCTACATTCAAACCCCCTTTTTTACCATTAGCAAGAACCTGTTTCAATTGCATATCATAAGGGATTCTTACAACTGCTTCAAATACAGTATCAGGAAGTATCGCTTGTGGAACCTCAATATCTACGGGCTTATTAGCTAAATGGCAATTGGCACAGACAATACGCCCAGTCGCCTCTCGTGGATTTTCATAACCCTGCTGCGCAAAAATGGGATATGCATATGAAGTAGATGGCCAAGTTATTACATATAGCATGATCGATACAGAAATAGATCGAGCCATCTGCTCCTTTATCCGAGAAAAGATATTTCTTTTTTGCATGGTCCAATCGTTGATCCCGAGAATTTCTACAATAAATTAGGTAGGTTACTAGTATAGTTCCCTATCCACGATTCTGCTATTGTAATGGAATAATTTGACTGGAATGGAATACAGGAAGAATCTCTGGGATGGGTATAAATATAAAAGGTGAGTAAGATTTTTAATGCTTTGTTTATGTATGTACAAACAAAGTAACAAACATTATGATTTGATTAATATTGGTTAATCAGTCTTTAGTCATTCATTGAATGATAAATCACTACAAGTGACGGAGATACGCGATTTAAATAACGGAAAATCCAATATTTTAAAAGTGTATCTAGGATGACTGGGAAAGTGGAAACAAGACCAGATATAATTTGATCATTATGATAAAATCCAAAATCCTTGGAGATAGAGCCAATCATTAGTTCCCAACCATGAGGAGAATGGAATCCGATACATAAATCAGTTAATAAAAGAATAGAAAAAGCTTTTATTGTGTCACTTAAGTTGTAGAGAAATTCTTTCACCCAAGAATTAAGAACGAGAAGTTCTTCATTAGCCAGAATAGAATAACCACTTAGAATAGCGAAACATATTATATTTGTCGAGAAGTGCAAAATGCTATGAATATGACCCTCATTGTGCATCTTGACCAATTGTATCGTTTCTTTGTGGATTCCTATACGGAACTTTTGTATATGTGTCTCCGGGTACTCCTTTATCATTTCGTCCAAAAAGAAAAGTTCTTCTAATTCTATGAATTTTTCTAGAAGATTCTTTTCTTTAATATCATTAAAAAACGTTTCAGGTTGCCTAGTATTCCACCAATTTGTAAACCAGGATTCCAGATTTTTTTTTAATGAGAGAGAAACCCACCAGGGTAAAAATATAATAGATGCAAAATATGTGAGGGTAGTGAATGTTTTCTTTTGTGGCATTTTAAATCTGTAAATTACTAATGAAACCACCTCTTTCGTCGACTCTATCCGATCGAATATTTCTATGAAGCATGAGTTCTATAACAAGGTATCGAACCTATGGATCTAAGCCTCCTTTTTTATTTTTCACTTATTGGTTAGTCCTTGGATCAAGAAAGAATATAGAAATAAGAATAAAGGTTTGCTTCGAATGAAGAAAAAAATTTCCGGGTCTTTCAATTAGTCAAATTTGAAACAATTGCATCTTTTCGATGAATGTTCGAAACAGCCGCCTTTGTTAGATCAATTATTTCGAAGGGCTACCTACAGCCCAGGAATAATTGAGGGAAATTATGAAAAATTTGATATAATGGCGAAATCTAAAATTAGTAGCAAAACCCGAGAAAGTTTGGATATTTATAGTTATTAAGGGATCCAATCATTGATGATCAAGCAGGAAAAAGGCGTATAAAAAGAAAAATCGCTTGACAAAAAAAGGGGGGGTTATTTACAATATAGAATCCATCTGTATCTAACCTACCAATTAAAAATAAAATAGTGGGCCCCAAAAAAATACGAATTCTATATTATATTCTGAAATGTTCTGAGATATGTGAGGAACCCATACTTCTTAGACTTGTTACTAGTCTGAAAGAATTTAGTTTGTTTTGTTTACACAAAAAAAGTTTTTTCTGTGTATTCCATATACATCGGCTTTTGCTCGAATGAGTGTTCTGAAAAAACTGAAGTTAAGTTCTATAAAATGAGGATTCCTTAGTCCCCTCCCCCATGCTAACAAAGCATTAATTCTTCTCATTTCAAAACACTTCAATTGGTACGCGCAAAAAATAGGCTAATTCAGCTGCTTTTTGTTCGATTTCTCGTGGAGTCAGGTTCTCATCAGTACGAGTCAAGGGAATGGCTCCCTGGCCTCTGATTTCCATATAAAGGACACGACGAGGAAAAAGACCCTCTTTAATTTCGATTCTAATCGACTGTATATCCCTCATAAGGAATCGAAGGAAGATACGACGATTTATTCCAGGAAATCCCCAACGAAAAATACACATTATTCCTTCTTTTCGATCGAATCGGTCATAACCACTACCTACATTCCACAGAATTGTGCACCACAAATAGGAGCTAATGAACAGACCCGCGATCCCATAGAAAGACATAACGATGCCTTGTGGAAAAAATAGGATTTCCTGAGACGGGAATAAGGATATCAGATTCCTACCAAGATAACTAGAAGTTCCAACCAATAAGAACCCTAGTGAACCTAAAAGAAGGATACAGGCCCAGCAGAAATTACTTGTTTTTCGAGACCCCGTTATAAGTTCTATCCATATACGTTCTGAGCACCAGTTCATACTAGATCAAGTTGCATTTTATTGGAATTGAGAGAATAACCCAAATGAATTTTACTTCACTTTTTTTGTTCCCGAAGTAACTCTCATCAACTAGCACTATTATGATGTGAACCGTTAGAAATAATTAATCAAATTGGTTAGATATAAAAGCTTCTGCTTCATAGGGATCTAGACAATCTTATTTTTTTGAACATGAAGAAATAAAGAAGCCATTGCAATTGCCGGAAAAACTAGGCCCACTAAAGGCACAAAAATGGAGGGTAAATCAAAAGTTGTCATAGAATGGATACCTCGATTTAAAATTTGTACCTGTTATAAAGATATCTTATGATAAGTATATCTATTATAAGTATAGAATAATAAGTGCAAGGAATGTAGAACTAAATATGAGTTCTCGCGGTAGATATCGAAATATGCACGATTTGTATTCTATAATTTTATCCATTTGAATTTTTCTATCTCTATAATACGTAAGAGGATAAGATTAAATTCTTTATTCTTCCTAAAATATTGCCAAAACAAAAAAATACATTCTTTTATCCTGTTGATCGAAACTTCCTGATTCCTAATCAGGAATATAGCACCAATTATAGGTATAAAATACAGATCTGGGGGAGAAAGTATCCGAAACTTCTGATTCTTATTACAATATAAATGGATCTTATGTCCGTAATGAAAATGAACTCTTCTTTTTTTCTTTACCGATAACTAAAATATTTCTTTGCCCCAAATAAAATAACTTAATTGAATGCTCTACTTGATTTAATTTTGATTTAAGGGAAAGAAACCGTGAAGCTGAAATAACTCACTCAGAACACTTTTTAAAAGATTACGTGGTACGATTGAGTCCAATAAGCCTTTATGGAATAAATACTCAGCCGCCTGGGAACCATCAGGTACTGTCTTATTCAATGTTTGTTCAATTACTCGTTTACCCGCAAATGCGATGTAGGCATTAGGTTCGGCAATAATGATATCTCCCAACATACCAAAACTTGCAGTCACCCCACCGGTTGTAGGAGATGTAAGGATTGATACATAGAATAACTTTTTATTTGATTGATAATTATATGAAGCGGAAGATATTTTAGCCATTTGCATCAAGCTCAAACTTCCTTCTTGCATGCGCGCTCCTCCCGAAGCACAAACTATAATAAGAGGGAGAGCTTTACGACTCGCATGCTCGATCAAACGGGTAATTTTCTCGCCTACTACGGATCCCATACTGCCCCCCATGAACTGAAAATCCATAACCCCAATAGCTATAGAAATACCATTTAGTTGACCTATGCCTGTTTGAATAGCCTCAGTTAACCCTGTTTTTCTTTGATAAGAATCGATACGATCTTTATAAGGTTCCTCTTCTGAATGAAATTCTATGGGGTCCATAGAAACCATGTCTTCATTCATAGGATCCCAAGTACCCGGATCAACCGAAAGCTCGATTCTATCTGAACTGCTCATTTTCAAATGATATCCGCATTGTTCACAAACATTTAGTTTTGACTTAAAAAATTTCTTATAATTTAACCCATAACAACTTTCGCATTGAACCCACAAATGCCTGTATTTTTTATTTACATCGAGATCATTATATCTTCTTCTCATATTGAAATCACTTCTATTTGTGCTAATTCTTATACTGGAATTCTCGTTGTCACTACTATTTACACTTTCATTACAAATGTAACTATACATGTAACTGTCGATGTAATTGTCGATACCGCCTGAAATGTAATTATCAATACTGATTTCAGAACGAAGATAACTATCAATACAATTAAAAATGTGATTATTCCAACTATATTGAGTATCATACATATAACGATCGTAGTAGTGATTGTCACTTTGAGAACCATTATTCAGATAACTAGAAAAGGCACTTTCTAGTTCATTCATAAAAGAGCGGTCGTTGTCAATCTCGAAAATAAAATTTTTAATATTAAAATATATCGAATAACTGTTACCATTATGATCTCTAACTAAAAAGATGTCATCAGAGATGAAACTCCGAATGTCCCTGACATCGAAAAAAGTATCCATATTATTAGAACTGGAATTATCACTATCGCCCCAACTATCAATATTTTTATCCCTATCATATATAACGGGATCTTCCCTTTCACTGGTATTTTCAATAGGACCAAGACTATGGATTGATTTACTTAGCCCAGACCTATGTTTTAATTCCTCGTTAAACAATATCGAATGGAA